AACAGATCCAAATGGAAAGGAATTGATAAAACAAGCCTACAAACTGAATTCTGTCACTTAGAATTATTAAGGCCATAGGGTTTTGTATAGAATAGCAAAACAAAAAAAAATGATTCAAATTATACCATTATTATGATATTACATATTCGAATTTGAGAAAAATCAAAAGATTCGGTATTTGGAAAAGACAAAGACAAAAAAAAACCAGATCGAATCCATTTTTTTAGCACTTAACCGCCTTTATGTTAGGGATTTCGTTGTTCAGATTTGCAGAGAAAAGAGATATTTGTACTTTACTGATTTTTCAGTAGAATACGATTTGAAGTGTATAAGAAGGGTTGCATTTATTAAACACGTATGCAGATCGCTATAATATCCGACTTCTCGTTTATTGCCGGTTCTATTCGGGACAGCCCGGGTCGTGCTCTATCAAAAGAGAATTTCTATTCAATGCAAAAGTGAAGTAGGATCATTTTATGATAATTCCCTATCGACAACATATCTAAATAATAGATATCTGTGTAACAATTTATGTTCTGGGGTTTACATATACTCATATGTTTTGTTATAATTGCAATTGAGAAGGATTTTTTAATTGAAAAAATCAATACTGATTAATTCTGTCTCAATTTGTATTTTCTTATGTCATTAGGAAAACACAATTTGAGATTCAAATCCTAGAATCGTTCATGAATTCGAAGTAAGCAGTCAATAGTTAATGGTTCAAATTTGTCGGCTGAAAATACCCATTTGATTTCTCAATAGAAAAGCGAGAGAATGTTTTTAGCATTGTGTAGTTTCAGATACTATACAATCAATCGAAGGGATGGATCAAATCCAATCAAAAAGGGGTGTTTCTTTTAGGACAAGGATTAAGGAAAACAGGAGTCAAAATGCAAGTACAATAAAAATTCAGTAATCCGGGAAAATTTTCATCTATTTTGTATCATTTTGGCGGCATGGCCGAGTGGTAAGGCGGGGGACTGCAAATCCTTTTTCCCCAGTTCAAATCCGGGTGTCGCCTGATCAACAAAAAACTCGAAATCTCTTCTATTTTGCTGATATAACTCGCAGAATTCTTCCCCGGTAAAAGCCGAGGAAACCGACTGTTGATACTTTGTTTGATTCTAAGCATGTGGTCTGAAGGTTTTCTAAAAGAAAAGATTGTGAATCCTCGTTCGCATCTAGGATTCAAGGAAATATTCTAATCTACTGGTAGAGGGGTTATCAAGACTTCATGATTCCCTTCTATTACATTACTAAGGGAGTGTCTAATGACTGGATCTTGAATCAAATTGTAGAGCCTGATAGGAAATTCAATTAATAGTTTTGGAAAGGGGCGGAAGTTGCTTTATATACGACGGACTCGCGCGAATCTCTGAGTGCTCAGGTATCCATATTAGATTGGATGGATAATTGACTTTTATAGAAAAAGGGTCAAAAAGAAATTCTTTCTTTTCGACAACCCCTAGCCAAGCCCCCTCTTTCAGAGCAATAATCGGGAAAGGGGGTACGGATTAGATCAAATGGGGAAATAGAGGTCTGTAATAGATAGTGATTTCTCCCCTTCTGTTTTTACTTACGAAGGTCACCAAAAAAGAATAGGGCTTATTTTTCTTATTCCTACATGTTCCCATTCCCTTAGGATGTTACTACGTATTTTGCTTGTGTTTAATCTTTCCCGATTCGAAATCATAATTGATTTATTGGATTGATTTCTCAATAGTGTTAGGTCAGAATCTCTTTTTGACTCTGCGCCATTGATTCCACTATTATTAGTGAAGAATAATGGAATAATTCCTTTGTATTTATAGAGATAGGGGACATAATTCACATGGATATAGTAAGTCTCGCTTGGGCTGCTTTAATGGTAGTCTTTACATTTTCCCTTTCACTCGTAGTGTGGGGAAGAAGTGGGCTCTAGAAGTACTACTAATTGAGTTGAGGAATCAAACCGTATCAATTGTTTTATAGATCGTTCTGCAATGCAATGCGTTTTGAACTATTAAAAATAATCTGCATTTCGAATCCCATTGGACTCCAATGGAGTAATCTAGGATATGAATCATACTCTTTCAATCAAAGAGATATTTCAGCGATTCCCGTGTTTGTATTTCGAAAAGAAAGGGATTCAGATGATTGGAAATTGATTCCAACCTAAAATTCTTCCGAAATTTTCTATTTCAATCAATGGAATGGGCTCTTACTATCTTTATAGATGGATACTGAGGAAGACCGGACCCTTTTTTTTTTGATTTCTTTCCCTCTTTACTCTTCCAAGAAGAAGTCGTTTTGTTAAGTGTATACGCACCGCACTTTCTATGAGAAATGATAGAGAGATAGTGGTTGTCTAACGAAAGACTATGCAATGCAATAATAAGATCTTGCCTCGGGCGAGTCACATATTGGACATTTACCGCCTGGTTTCTAATTTTAGAAAGGCGATTTATGCTTTATCGACTTATTTCATATCCTGGTTCGGGCAAAAATCGGTGAGGTTTACTCTTCCTTATTAGTAACAGGAAAGGAATTAGAATCCTAAGAGAAGAATTATTTCCGATTGATCGGAACAAATAGATGTAGCAAATTGGGTGTTATGTCAATTCCATACAATATATGGAATTAATATACACATATATGAAGAGAATATTGTAGATTGATCTATAGAAACTTAAGCCTTTATCTTTATTCTAGATTACAACTTTATAGACTAAGTTTATAGACTAAGAGATAGATAGTATGAAATAGATGAATCTTTCTTTCTACCATACTATCTATCTCTTAGAATACTGCCGATTAGAGTCCGCTCATTTCATTTAAGTTAAGACGTGAAATTGGAATCCTTTTCATTTGACTTCGTCAATTTTTGATAAGAACTCAGAAGGAAAGTTTCAGTCAAATGAATTTGAAAATTCAATTGAATTAATCATTTTGACTGACTGTTTTTACGTAAATGATAAGTAGAAAAGCGGTAGGAACTAGAATGAATAGTGCAGTAGCAATAAATGCAAGAATATTTACTTCCATAATCTCATCGGTTTTTTTACTTCGCAATAACTCGGGATTTAATCCCCTAGAGATGATAAATCTTTCGTCTGTAAATTCAATGAATGAATTATCTCTCGATGATCTTGAATCGGATCAATATCATGAATAACAATATCTGATCTAGCAAATCAATTCGTCGTCGAGACTTGAATAGTATAACATAGGAAGTTCTTTTATCCATACCGAATCCAAATTTGGATTCCTGACCCAATCAATCCACAATTCCTTTATTTATCATCCGTCATCTGATGAAGGATCATCAGATTGCCTTTCCACTTCGATTAATCACATAGTTACAAACCTAAACAAACAAGAAAAGCGAAATGAAAAAAAAAAGAGTTAAGTTCTAAACTCCTTTTTGACTGTGATTTTTTGGAAGATAAAGAGGTTTGATAAAGATGAGGCCGGTATAAAAGATCTAATATTCATCAAATTCACTATTTTAGGGTTTGGGATTTCTTCGATGGGCCCTTAAAATAAAATGGAAAAATAGGAAAGAAAAAAGAAATAAAGACTCCTTTTTGCTTTGGGAATGAAAGTATGCCCCCCGACACCCTTTACTAGTTAGTTCATAGAAAGGGAAAAATGAATTGATGTATTTATTGGATATTGGATATTGGATCTTGTCGGGACTGGCGGGGCTCGAACCCGCAGCTTCCGCCTTGACAGGGCGGTGCTCTGACCAATTGAACTACAATCCCAGGGAAATAAGGGATCTAGCAGAAAATTTGATTCTTTTTTATCTTCGTCTGGGGTATTTCTGAAGGACAAGGGGGGTTATACCATCTCATGGTAGATTGGCTAATTTTTGGGCCGAGCTGGATTTGAACCAGCGTAGACATATTGCCAACGAATTTACAGTCCGTCCCCATTAACCGCTCGGGCATCGACCCAGGAAGAATCAATTTTAGGCTTATTGGTAATCCATGATCAATTTCCTTTCGTAGTACCCTACCCCCAGGGGAATTCGAATCCCCGCTGCCTCCTTGAAAGAGAGATGTCCTAAACCACTAGACGATGGGGGCCGACTTGCCCAACCGCTCTCATACTATGATCATAGTATGATCAGTTTTTTGAAATTGTCAATATAATGGAATGATTAGATCCGAGGGATCTTTCCGTTTTTTCAGAATTGTATATAATTTTTGGATTCGTCATTCATATTCATGAATCGTTCATTAGAATCGACATTCTCTATCATTCTCTATAGAAATCTACTAAAATAAATCTAGTAAACGGGATCAAGAAGTTATCAAAAATTTTCTCTAAGATTTTAGTTCAAGGGTACAAGTAGAATCTCTTCATCACATGATTCGATGAAATATCTTGAAATTTCTTTTATGTCGAACAAGTGCATTTTGTTTTGATAGGGATCATCTCAATAAAAGAAATGAAATTAGGGCCGGTCTTGAAACAATTCATTTTCCCCTAGACTTGCTAGGCAAATCCTTTTGATTATTCAAAAATCAGCGACTAGCCACTATGAGTCTACTGCATATACTTATATATATATATATAATGTGCATATATAATGTGCATATAGAGATTTTATTTACATAGTGACTCGTTCAGGAATTAAATCAAATAAGCCCTTTTAACTCAGTGGTAGAGTAACGCCATGGTAAGGCGTAAGTCATCGGTTCAAATCCGATAAGGGGCTTTTCTTTTTTTCATAAAAGTCCAGTCATAGTATTCAGAAAATAGAGATATTTTTTTGTATTCCAAATACAAAAGGAACTAACCGAATAATACGTTATCATTATACTGAGTTAGAGTATATTCTAGTTAGAAAGTGGAACATTTGGTCGGTAAATTTTCATTATTATGAATAATAATAAGCCGCCTCTTGAATCACCAAAGATCCCTATTTTCCATTATACCAATCAAATGGAAAGATTCGAAATCAACAAAAGAAAAAGTAAGTGGACCTGACCCATTTAATTATGACTATA